TATTTTTATGTGTGAAATTTTAGTATTGGGGCAATCTTGGTAAAATTTTCTCCTAATTTTTGGGCTAATTTTTAGTGTGAAGAATAAAAATTAAAATGTGTATATGTGTTATATATAATATGTGGTGGCATAAGTCAACCCTACCAAAACTTGTTGACTTTGATGCGTTTAGTTGAGCCTTCCTTGGTTTCGGGGTTTGACAAGGATAAACAGGATTTTCTGAGCGTAGGGGGTAGGGGGGTTTGACGCGCGGAAACCAAAGGGGGGGCATATAGTATAAGTATGTGTTGAGTAAGGACGTATTATGCACTTGAGATAAAAGTATGTAATTCTTAAATTATGTCATTAAATCATTAAATTAAATTATCACAATCAAGAAAAATGTTCCACCTTAATTTAACAGTTGTGCCTGCACTCTGAAATGCAAGTTGAAAATAGACCAAATAGAAGAACGTTATGCATATAAAATAATGCTCGGCATGGTGGGTAACGAGACATATGGACCACACCAATAACCGGATGCCAGTATAGATTGATAAATAATGGAATAACCAGTCATGCCCCTTGAAAGGTGAATCAGATGCAAGTAATAATTCACCAGATACCGTATTTCCAAGTTTAGTCCCTGATTCTATCATTAACTTTTAACATTTATATAAACTGGTTGGTGGTCTCTTACTGCATTAAGAATTGTTAGATAAATCTGGGTTGATTGATGCAAGGAAACATTTCTGAAGGACTTTTAGGGGTATATGAATTTTTTATGTTTTATATTAACCTAATATTGAGTATTCATGATATGTATTATGTATACCTTAATATTTAGTACTTGCTTTGTGGTCTAATTCTTTTCATGGGGATTATACATTAATGTATTTAGCACATAGTGTAATATTATGCATATTATGTACTATACCATAATGGTACAGAAAATAGTTTAATTTAGAATTCTGGCTTTGGGAGCCAGTGGTGAGAGTTAAAATCTCTTTTTTCTGGCACTAGGGAGGAATTTAACCTCCGATCTTCGGATTACAAGACCGATGCTTTTAGGCTAAGCTACTAGGGCAAGCTCATTTTAATGCTTTATTCTCTAATCAGCCTGCTAGGGGCATTAAAATAAGGAATAATGCGAAATATAGGACGGATGCGATTTGTCCAATAATAATAAATGGGTGTTCTACTGGCATTCCTCCGATTCATGTGAGGATAATCATGTCTGCAACTAGGGTCCAGAAGAGGAATTGGGTTAGGGGCCGGAATGTCAATCCTCGTTGTTTTGATGTGTGGAGAATTGGTACTACTATTAAGACAAGGATAGAAAATAATAATGCCAGGACTCCTCCTAGTTTGTTTGGAATAGATCGTAGGATGGCGTAGGCAAATAGGAAGTATCACTCAGGTTTAATATGAGGAGGGGTAACTAAGGGGTTTGCTGGGATAAAGTTTTCTGAATCTCCTAGGAGATTGGGGGAGAATAGTGCTAAGGATGTTAATGCTAATAGTATAACTACGAATCCAAGCAGGTCTTTGTAGGAGAAGTATGGGTGGAAGGTAATTTTGTCTGCATCTGAGTTAAGGCCGGCTGGGTTGTTTGACCCTGTTTCGTGTAGGAATAGGAGGTGGAGGATTGTTACTGCGGCAATAATAAATGGTAGTAGGAAGTGAAAGGCGAAGAATCGTGTTAGTGTTGCATTATCAACTGAGAATCCTCCTCAGATTCATTGAACGAGCATGTCTCCTACGTAGGGGACTGCTGATAACAAATTAGTAATTACTGTGGCACCTCAGAATGATATTTGCCCTCATGGTAAGACATATCCTACAAAAGCTGTTATTATAACCAGTAGTAAAAGAACTACTCCAATATTTCAGGTTTCTTTATACAGGTACGATCCATAATATAGGCCTCGGGCAATGTGTATGTAGATACAGATGAAAAAGAATGATGCTCCGTTGGCGTGTATGCTTCGGATTAGTCATCCATAATTAACGTCTCGGCAAATGTGTACAACAGAGGAGAAAGCAGTGGAGATGTCTGATGTGTAGTGTATAGCTAGGAATAATCCGGTAAGGATTTGGGTAATTAGACATAGTCCTAGGAGGGATCCGAAGTTTCATCATACTGAAATATTAGATGGGGCTGGTAGGTCAACTAGTGCGTCGTTAGCAATTTTAATTAGTGGGTGGGTTTTTCGTAGGCTTGCCATTAGTGGTTCTCATAGTTGAATAACAACGGTGGTTCTTCAAGTCACTGGTCTCAGTTAAAATCTGAGTGAGAATTATGACTTATCTTGTATCATTACTGTTGATAGCTTTAATTATTGGTTTGGTTGCTGTGGCTTCTAATCCTGCACCTTATTTTGCTGCTTTTGGTTTGGTAGTGGCGGCTGGGGTTGGGTGCGGGGTGCTTATTGGCCATGGCGGGTCTTTTTTATCTTTAGTTCTTTTTTTAATTTATCTGGGTGGGATGCTTGTTGTGTTTGCTTATTCGGCAGCTTTGGCTGCTGAGCCTTTTCCGGAAGCATGAGGAGATCGTTCTGTTATTGGGTATGTTTTAATTTATTTGTTAGGGGTGGGTTTAATGGTTGGGTTGTTTTGAGAGGATTGATATGAAGGGTCGTGGGTTGTTATTGATGGTTTGAAGGAGTTTTCTATGTTGCGCGGGGATACTAGTGGTGTTGCTATGATGTATTCATCTGGTGGAGGTATATTAATTATTTGTGCGTGGGTGTTATTGTTAACCCTATTTGTAGTATTAGAGTTAACCCGTGGGCTCGGTCGTGGTGCCCTTCGTGCGGTTTAGATGATTGTTAAGAGAACAGCGATTGTTGCGGATAGAAGGAAGATTGTTAAGTAGGTTTTAATTATTCCGCGTTGGATGTCACTGATTGTTTTGGCCATTTTAATTTGTGCGGAGGATGCTCCTTTTGGTCCTGAGGTTTCGAATCAGGTTTGGTCTACTAATTGTGTGGCAATTGATTGTCCTAGAACCAGGTTAAGTTTAGGGATGAGTCGGTGGATGATTGCTGGAAAGTAACCCAACATGTTTGAGAAGTGGTGTGGTTTAAGTGTAGGGTTAGTTTTAATCTGTTTGCTGGTTAATGTTGTTAGTTCTATGGCTGTTAGAAGGCCAATAATAGTTACTGCAAGGGCGGCTATTTTAAGAGCTGTGGGTATTGTTATGATTGGTGTTTTTGATGGGAGGAAGTTTGATGTAATGATTAGTCCTGCAATGATGCTTCCTCAGGCAAGTCGTTTGATGGGGTTGATTACTGATGGGTTATTTTCATTAATAGGGGATATAGGGAGAAATCGTGGTGTCCCTATTGTGACGAAGAAAATTACTCGGAAACTATACACGGCAGTGAATGAGGTGGCAATTAGTGTTAGGGTCAGGGCTCAGGCGTTTAGGTAAGAGGTGTTTAGGGCTTCAATGATGGCATCTTTTGAGAAGAAGCCGGCTAGGAAGGGGGTTCCTGTTAGTGCTAGGCTGCCGATTGTTAAACAGGTTGAGGTAAATGGTAGTAAGTTTTGTAGTCCTCCTATTTTTCGGATATCTTGTTCATCGTTTAGGCTGTGGATAATTGATCCTGAGCACAAGAATAGTATTGCCTTAAAGAAGGCGTGGGTGCAGATGTGCAGGAATGCTAGTTGAGGTTGGTTGAGACCAATAGTAACTATTATTAGGCCAAGCTGACTGGAGGTTGAGAAAGCTACGATTTTTTTGATGTCATTTTGGGTAAGGGCGCAAGCGGCTGTGAATAGGGTAGTTAGGGCACCCAGGCATAAGCAAGTTGTTAGTGCCAGGTTATTGTTTTCTATGACAGGATGGAGTCGAATCAGTAAGAAGATACCTGCGACAACCATAGTGCTGGAATGAAGTAGGGCAGAGACTGGTGTAGGGCCTTCCATGGCGGAAGGCAGCCATGGATGGAGACCAAATTGGGCTGATTTTCCGGTGGCCGCTAGAATTAGTCCTATGAGTGGGAGTGTTATGTCGGATGTTTTTGATAGAAAGAAGATTTGTTGAATTTCTCATGAGTTTAAATTCATGGCGATTCAGGCTATGCTCATAATTAGTCCGATGTCTCCTACTCGATTGTATAGTACGGCCTGAAGTGCTGCTGTGTTAGCATCTGCTCGTCCGTATCATCAGCCGATTAGGAGGAATGACATAATTCCTACTCCCTCCCATCCGATGAAGAGTTGAAATATGTTATTGGCAGTCACAAGAATAATTATTGCTACTAGAAATAAAAGGAGGTACTTGAAGAATCGGTTTATGTATGGGTCGGAGTGTATATATCATGATGCAAACTCAAGGATAGATCAGGTAACATAGAGGGCGATAGGTGTGAAAATGAGGGAGTAGTGGTCAAATTTAAAACTAATATTGACATCAAACATGGTTGTGTTTATTCAGTGTCAGTTTGTTACGATAGTTTCGGCTCCCTGATCTAAGAACAATATTAGGGGAATAAGGCTGATGAGAAAGGCTGTGCTTACGGCTGTTTTGACGTGTGTTGTGGCTCAGTTTGGGTCTTTTGGGGTTGGGTTTAGTGTGGTTAAAAGAGGGTAGATAAGAGTTGCGATAACTAGGATTAGAGAGGATGATAAAATTAGGGTTGTTGTGTGCATAGCTTCCGCTTGGATTTGCACCAAGAGTTTTTGGTTCCTAAGACCAATGGATGAACTGTTATCCTTCAGAAGCGCGAGAAAGCCATGGAGTTTAACCATGGGTGAAAGAATTAGCAGTGCTTTTTGCCTCATGGCCTTTCTCGGTGAGTAAGGGGATTTTAACCCCTATTCTTAGAATCACAATCTAAAGTTTTGAGTTAAACTATACTTACTAGTAACATCAGCCTCATATGAGTTCTGGTTTTGTGACAAGGAGGATGACTGGGATTAGGTGTATAACTATTAGTAGATGCTCTCGGGTATGAAATGGTGGGAGTCCTGTGATGTGGGCTGGGTGTTGCCCTCGTTGGGATATTAGGAATAGGTATAGGGAGTATCCTGCTGTAATCAGTGTCCCTACTCCTGTTAGCATAATAGTTCATGGTGATCAGTTGAAGAGGGTGGTGATAATTATGAGTTCTCCTATAAGATTTGGGAGAGGCGGTAGTGCCAGGTTGGCTAAGTTAGCAATAAATCATCATGCTGCTGTTAGTGGAAAGATTATTTGAAGTCCTCGAGCCAAGACTATGGTTCGGCTGTGGGTTCGTTCGTAGGCAGTATTGGCTAAACAGAATAGCGCTGAGGATACTAATCCGTGGGCGATCATTAGGATGATTGCTCCTGTAAATCCTCAGGGGGTTTGGATTAGGATTCCTCCTGCTACCAGGCCTATATGGCTTACTGATGAGTAGGCGATTAGGGATTTCAGGTCTGTTTGTCGGAGGCAGATTGATCCTGTTATAATAATTCCTCATAATGCTAAGATGATAAATGGGTAGGCTAGTTCTTTTGAAAGGGGGTCTAGTATAATTATTATTCGTATTATACCATATCCTCCTAGTTTAAGTAGCACTGCGGCTAGGACTATTGACCCTGCTACTGGGGCTTCTACATGGGCTTTTGGTAATCATAGGTGGACCCCATAAAGTGGTATTTTGACTAGGAATGCGATTAAGCATCCGGCTCATCAGATGTTGTGGCCTCAGGAGTTGAGTGTTAGGGGTTGGGAGTATTGTAGAATTAGCATTGAGAGGGTCCCTGTTGATTGTTGGAGTAAAAGGAGGGCTACTAGGAGGGGAAGGGATCCGGCTAGGGTGTAGAACAGGAAATAAGTTCCTGCGTTTAGGCGCTCAGTTTGGTTTCCTCATCGGGTAATAATGATTAAGGTGGGGATAAGTGTGGCTTCAAATATAATGTAAAATATGATAATTTCTGTAGCCCCAAATGCCATGATGAGGAAGGTTTGTAGGGATGCTAGTAGGGTAATGTATAGGCGTTGTCGGCTGATTGGTTCCGGGTTGATGTGATTTTGGCTGGCTAGAATTATTAGTGGAAGTAATCAGCATGTTAGTACTAGAAGAGGGGTGGATAGTGGGTCCGTGGCTAGATACGGGTTAGAGGCGGATCATCCGGTTTCTGATGTTCACTTTAGTCAGGTTAAGCTGGTAAGAGCAATTAATAGGCTTTGTGCAGTTGTTGTTGATCATAATCATTTAGGTGATGATAATCAGATTGTTGGAAATAGCATAATTGTGGGGATTAATACTTTTAGCATTGTAGTAAATTTAGGTTTTGTAGGCGGTCGGTTCCGTGGGTTCGGGCTGTAGCTACCAATAGGGCTAGTCCTGCGCTGGCTTCGCAGGCAGAAAAGGCTAAGAGCAGTATGGGTGCTGTAGAAAATACAATTGATTCAAATTGTAGGGCTCAGAGGGCGAGTGCAATGAATAGGGATAATATCATTCCTTCTAGGCAGAGGAGGGCAGAGAGTAGGTGGGTGCGGTGGAATGCGAGGCCTATTAATCCCAGAGTGAAGGCTGAGCTGAAGCTGAAGTGTACGGGTGTCATAAGGGGGCCGTGGAATTAAACCACGATTTTCTGAGCCGAAATCAGAGGTCTTGTATTGGACTAACCCCCTATTCTGCTCATTCTAGGCCTCCTTGGATTCATTCATAAATCAATCCCAATGTTAGGAGGATTAAGACTGCTGTTGCTCAGAGGAAGGTTCCAGTAGGGTTATGGAGTTGATCGCCCCATGGTAGGGGGAGGAGGAGGGCAATTTCTAGGTCGAATAGCAAAAATAAAATAGCTACTAAGAAGAATCGGAGGGAAAACGGGAGTCGGGCTGAGCCCAGAGGATCAAAACCACACTCGTATGGTGAGAGTTTTTCTGCGTCCGGGTTTATTTGTGGAAGTCAGAAGGATACGACTGCTAGGATGAGAGAAAGGGCTACTGTAATTGCTAAGACTGTAATTACTAGGTTCATTATCTTTCCTTGGGGTTTAACCAAGACTAAGTGATTGGAAGTCACTCGTACTAAATTGAATACTAGAAAGATATGAGCCTCATCAGTAAATTGATACGTAGAGGAATAATCAGACTACGTCGACAAAGTGTCAGTATCATGCGGCGGCCTCAAAGCCGAAGTGGTGTTCAGATGTAAAGTGGTATTGGACTTGGCGGAGTAGGCAGACGGCCAAGAATGAGGATCCAATGATTACATGTAGTCCGTGGAATCCTGTGGCTACAAAGAATGTTGAGCCGTAAACTCCGTCTGCGATTGTAAAAGGTGCTTCGTAATATTCTATGGCTTGCAGGGCTGTGAAGTATAGTCCTAGTAGAATTGTTAGTGCGAGGGATTGAATAGCCTGTTTTCGTTCGCCCTCTATTAAACTATGATGGGCTCATGTGACCGTTACTCCGGATGCTAGTAGGACGGCTGTGTTGAGTAATGGGACCTCAAATGGGTCTAGGGTAATGATCCCAGTTGGGGGTCAGCAGCCTCCTAGTTCTGGCGTAGGTGCTAGGCTTGAGTGGTAGAAAGCCCAGAAGAATCCCAGGAAGAAGAATACTTCGGATGTAATAAACAAAATTATTCCGTAGCGTAAGCCTTTTTGAACTGGAGGTGTGTGGTGACCTTGAAATGTTCCTTCTCGGATAATGTCACGTCATCATTGGTATATTGTAAGAAGCAGGAGAACTAGTCCAAGGGTTATTAATGTAGTTGAGTGGAAGTGGAACCAGATTGCTAGGCCGGATGTTATTAGTAAAGCTCCGACTGCGCCGGTTAGGGGTCATGGGCTTGGATCAACCATATGGTATGCATGTGCTTGGTGGGCCATTAGACGTTTTCTTGAAGATAGAGGCTTAGAAGAAGAACAAATACATAAGCTTGGATTATTGCTACCGCGACCTCTAGAAGAGTTAAGAGGAATAACACGGCGGCTGTTAAGATTGCTACTGTTGGTATTATAGGGAGGAGTACAAATACGGCGGTTGCAATTAGCTGAATAAGCAGGTGTCCGGCGGTGAGGTTGGCTGTTAACCGGACGCCTAGGGCGAGTGGTCGGATAAATAGGCTAATTGTTTCGATAATGATGAGTACAGGGATCAGTGGAATAGGGGTGCCTTCTGGAAGGAGGTGTCCTAGGGCAATTGTTGGTTGGTTTCGCATTCCAATGATAACTGTGGCTAATCATAGGGGCACGGCGAATCCTATATTTAAGGACAGCTGTGTTGTTGGAGTAAATGTGTATGGCAGTAGTCCTAGCATATTAATAGTAATTAAAAATACTATTAATGAGGCTAATAAAAGTGCTCATTTATGGCCCCCCACGTTTAATGGTAGTATGAGTTGGTTGGTAAATCGGCTGATGAATCATCCCTGAATAGTAATTAGGCGGTTGTTAATTCATCGTGATGAGGGGGTTGGTAATAATACTCATGGTAGGGCGATTGCAATAGCAATTAGAGGAATACCCAGGTAAAGGGGGCTTGCGAATTGGTCGAAGAAGCTTATTGTCATGGTCAGTCTCAAGATTCAGTTTTGTGTTTCTCAGAGTCCAGGATGGCTGGCTCGTTTGGTGAGATGTGGTTTATAACTTTGGTGGGAATAATGGTGAGGAATACAAGTCATGAAAATACTAAAATTGCAAATCAAGGGGCAGGATTTAGTTGGGGCATTTCACTAGAGGTGGTTGGGAGGCACCATTCTTTGGCTTAAAAGGCCAACGCTGAAGCCCAAATTTAGCTTTCTAGTGAGGCGTCTTCTAGTATTAGTGAGGATCAGTTTTCGAAGTGTTCTAGTGGAACTGCTTCAACTACAATTGGTATAAAGCTATGGTTTGCTCCGCAAATTTCAGAGCATTGTCCATAGAACACTCCTGGGCGGGAAGCAATAAAGGCCGTTTGATTTAGTCGTCCTGGTACTGCGTCCATTTTAACTCCTAGAGATGGGACGGCTCAGGAGTGAAGTACGTCCTCAGCGGATACAAGCACGCGGATTGGGGATTCTATTGGAACAACCATTCGGTGGTCTGTCTCAAGTAGACGAAACTGTCCTGGTGTGAGGTCTTGGGTTGGAACTATATATGAGTCAAAGCCTAGATTTTCGTAGTCAGTATATTCGTAGCTTCAGTATCACTGATGTCCTATGGCTTTAATTGTTAGGTGGGGGTCGTTGATCTCATCTATAAGATAAAGAATTCGTAAAGAAGGGAGTGCAATTAGGACAAGAATTACAGCTGGCAGGACAGTTCATACAATCTCAATTTCTTGAGAGTCCAGAATATACTTGTTGGTAAGTTTTGTTGACACTATTGCAACAATAATGTAGAGTACTAGGGTGCTAATTAAAAATACAATTATTAGGGCGTGGTCGTGGAAGTGGAGAAGCTCTTCTATAACGGGTGATGCCGCGTCTTGGAATCCTAGTTGTGTGGGATGTGCCATTAAGCTTGAAAGCTTAAGACATGCAGGAGTTTAACCTACTATTTCACCTTGACAAAGTGATGTAATTTACGGGTTTACTAATGTCTTATAAGGAAGTGACAGAGTGGTTATGTGGCTGGCTTGAAACCAGTACATGGGGGGTCAATTCCTCCCTTCCTCGATTAATTTGATTGAACTTGGACGAATGCGGGTTCTTCGAATGTGTGGTATGGGGGTGGGCATCCGTGTAGTCATTCTACGTTTGTCATAGTAAGCTCTACGGATGAGACTTCTCGTTTAGCGGCAAAGGCTTCTCATAGAATAAACAAGAACATAATTACTGCTACTAGTGAGATTAGTGACCCAATAGAAGATACTGTGTTTCATAAGGTGTAGGCGTCAGGGTAGTCTGAGTATCGTCGGGGTATTCCCGCTAGGCCTAGGAAGTGTTGCGGGAAGAAGGTGAGGTTTACACCAATGAATATTACTGCAAAGTGGATTTTAGTTCATGTGCTATGGAGTGTGTAGCCTGTAAATAGGGGGAATCAGTGCACGAAGGCTGCTATAATGGCAAATACGGCTCCTATTGATAATACGTAATGGAAGTGTGCTACTACGTAGTATGTATCATGTAGAACAATGTCTAGTGATGAGTTGGCTAGTACAATTCCTGTTAGCCCCCCTACTGTAAATAGGAAGATAAAGCCAAGGGCTCATAGTATTGGTGTTTCTCATTTGATTGAGCCTCCATGAAGTGTGGCTAGTCAGCTAAAGACTTTTACGCCGGTCGGGATGGCAATAATCATTGTTGCGGATGTAAAGTATGCACGGGTGTCCACATCTATCCCGACTGTAAACATGTGATGAGCTCAGACAATAAACCCTAGTAGGCCAATAGCCATCATGGCTCAAACCATTCCTATATATCCGAATGGCTCTTTTTTGCCTGCGTAGTAGGCTACTACATGAGAAATAATCCCAAATCCCGGCAGGATTAGAATGTACACTTCGGGGTGACCAAAGAATCAAAAGAGATGTTGATAAAGGATGGGATCCCCACCTCCGGCGGGGTCAAAGAATGTAGTGTTTAAATTCCGATCTGTTAAAAGCATGGTAATTCCGGCGGCCAGAACTGGTAGAGAGAGGAGTAGAAGGACGGCGGTTACAAGCACTGCCCACACGAACAGCGGGGTCTGATATTGGGAGATGGCTGGAGGTTTTATGTTAATAGTTGTTGTAATAAAATTAATTGCTCCTAAAATAGATGAGACACCCGCCAGGTGTAGCGAGAAAATGGTTAAATCTACGGATGCGCCTGCGTGTGCTAGGTTTCCTGCTAAAGGTGGATAGACTGTTCACCCAGTTCCGGCTCCGGCTTCTACGCCGGATGAGGCTAGTAGCAAGAGAAAAGAGGGTGGTAGAAGTCAGAAGCTTATGTTGTTTATTCGCGGGAATGCCATGTCCGGGGCCCCAATTATTAGTGGCACGAGTCAGTTCCCAAATCCTCCGATGAGAATGGGCATTACTATAAAGAAAATTATAACGAAAGCATGTGCGGTAACAATAACATTGTAAATTTGGTCATCACCCAGGAGGGATCCTGGTTGGCTTAGTTCAGCTCGAATTAGAAGGCTAAGGGCGGTACCGACTATTCCGGCTCAGGCACCAAATACTAGATAAAGGGTGCCAATGTCTTTGTGGTTGGTAGAGAAGAATCAGCGTGTGATTGCCACAGGTAGGATGGCCGAAGCTAGGCGGTGGGTTGTAGCCCCGAAGATAGAGGTTTAAGTCCTCTTCCTATCAAGCCCCGTGGTGTAGTACACACTAGATTGCAAATCTTGAGACGCAGATTGACGTCTGCCGGGGCTTTCCCGCCTTACTCGGCTAACGGCGGGAAAGTAGATGAATGCTCGCTGGTTTGAGCGCTTAGCTGTTAACTAAGAGTTTGTAGGATCGAGGCCTTCTCATCTAGTAAGGCCTTAGCTTAATTAAAGTGTCTGAGTTGCATTCAGAAGATGTGGGATAAAGTCCCGCAGGTTTTAGTCAGGGACTAGGAGATTTTAACTCCTGCTTAGAGCTTTGAAGGCTCTTGGTCTAAGTTATCCTAAGTTCCTAGGAGGTTAGTGTTAGAATTGCTGGAGTTATTGGTAATAGTCCGAGGGCAATTGTTGTAGAGAGGGCCAGGGGGAGTGTTGGTTGGGTGGTTTGTATTCGTCAGGGGGTTGTTGCGTTAATTGTGTTTGGGGAGATAGTTAAGGTTATTGAGTAGCATAGTCGTAAGTAGAAGTATAGACTTAATAGGGCGGCTAGGGCCATAATTGTTGCTGTGAGTGGGAGGTCTTGTTTTGTTATTTCTTGCAGGATTAGTCATTTTGGCATGAATCCTGTGAGTGGGGGGAGTCCTCCTAATGAGAGGAGGGCTAGAGCTGTAGTTGAGGCCAGGATTGGTGATTTTGACCATATTGTTGTCAAAGTGTTAATTTTTGTAGTTGATGCTATTTTTAGTGAGAGGAATGCTGTGGATGTTATAAAAATATAGGTGCCCAGTGCGAGTAATGTTAGTTGGGGGGCATATTGTAGGATAATAATTATTCAGCCTATATGTGCGATTGAAGAGTATGCTAGGATTTTTCGTACCTGGGTTTGATTAAGTCCCCCTCATCCGCCAATTAGTGTTGAGAGGAGTCCTAGTGATGTTAGTATTATTGGGTCAATTGTTTGGGCTACTTGTATAATGAGCGCGAAGGGGGCAAGTTTTTGTCATGTAGATAAGATAAGTCCTGTGAGCAGGTCTAGTCCTTGTAGAACTTCTGGTAATCAGAAGTGTATTGGTGCTAGGCCAACTTTTAGTGCTAGGGCAGTAATGACTATTGTTGAGGCAACTGGGTGGGATAGGTCATTAATGGTTCATTCGCCTGTGATTCATGCGTTTGTTGTGGCGGCAAAGAGAATTATTGCTGCGGCGGTTGCTTGGGTGAGGAAGTATTTTGTGGTTGCTTCTACTGCTCGTGGGTGATGTTGTTGTGCTATTAGTGGGGTGATTGCTAGGGTGTTGATCTCTAGTCCTATTCAGGCGAGTAGTCAGTGTGAGCTGGCAAAGGTTAGGGTGGTTCCTAGTCCGAGGCTGGATAGAAGGATAACTAGTACATAAGGGTTCATTGATAGGGGAGGGATTTTAACCGTCATGTTCGGGGTATGGGCCCGAAAGCTTGTTTAGCTGACCTTATCATTAGAAAGTGGTGTAGAGGAAGCACCAGGAGTTTTGATCTCCTGAGTATGGGTTCGATTCCCTTCTTTCTAGGAACTGGGGGGACTTTAACCCCCATAAGCCACTCTATCAAAGTGGTCCCTGGGCGTTCGGGCACGGTTCCTTATAGTTGTGGGGGAAGTCCTGCTAGTGCGATTGGTAAGGCCGTGTGTCATAGGACTAGGGCTAATGTTAGGGGAAGGAAGTTTTTTCATACGAGATGTATTAATTGGTCATATCGGAATCGGGGGTATGAGGCTCGGACTCATAGAAAAACTATTGATAGTAGTGCGGCTTTAGTTATTAAGTTAATTGTTGTTAGTTCGGGGATAGTTGGTGTGTGGGATGCTCCGAGGAAAAGGACGGCTGATAGGGTGTTTATTAAGAGAATGTTGGCGTATTCGGCTAGAAAGAATAGGGCGAAGGGTCCTCCAGCATATTCTACGTTGAAGCCTGAGACTAGTTCGGATTCACCCTCAGTTAGGTCGAATGGTGCTCGGTTTGTTTCTGCTAGGGTGGAGATGTATCACATTGCGGCTAGGGGTCAAGCAGGAACTAGAAGTCAAATGCTTTCTTGGGTGATATTGAATGTTTGTAGTGTGTACCCTCCGGAAAAAATAATAACTGACAGTAGGATTAAGCCTAGGCTTACCTCATATGAAATTGTTTGGGCTACGGCCCGGAGGGCGCCAATTAATGCATATTTTGAGTTTGATGCTCATCCTGATCCTAGGATTGAATATACGGCTAGGCTTGAGAGGGCTAGAATGAACAGGATACCCAGGTTAAGGTCTGTGACAGGGTGTGGTATTGGTATGGGTGCTCATAGTGTTATAGCCAGGGTTAGTGCTAGTATTGGGGTTGCTAGGAATAAAAACGGAGAGGATGTTGATGGTCGGATTGGTTCTTTAATAAAAAGTTTCACTCCATCGGCGATCGGCTGAAGAAGGCCGTAAGGTCCTACAATGTTTGGCCCTTTACGTAGTTGTATGTATCCTAGGACTTTTCGTTCGATAAGTGTAAGGAATGCTACGGCTAGTAAGACTGGGACGATGTATGCAAGTGGATTAATTAGATGGGTTAGTAGAGTGTTTAGCATGAACTAAGAAGAGGATTTGAACCTCTGGGTGAAAGGGCTTAGGCCTTTTGCAATTACCATGCTCTGCCATCTTAGTGTGGCCTTATTTGGGCGTTTTTTGAGTCCCCCTTCGTTTAATTTAGTTGCCTTCATTAATTAGGGGTGAGGCGTACTTTTAGCATGGGCCTCTTTTTTCCGGTCCTTTCGTACTAGGAAAAATGACATTACAGATAGAAACTGACCTGGATTGCTCCGGTCTGAACTCAGATCACGTAGGACTTTAATCCTTGAGCAAACGAACCCTTAAAACCGCCTGCACCATTAGGATGTCCTGATCCAACATCGAGGTCGTAAACCCTCTCGTCGATATGGACTCTTGGAGGGGATTGCGCTGTTATCCCTAGGGTAACTTGGTTCGTTGATCGGCTTGGGTGGCCGGATCATGTTTGGTCAGATTTTCTGTGACTTGGAAGTGTCTTTCTTGGTTTTAGGGAAGTTCCCAGTCCACTAGGAGGATTTTTTGTTCTCCATGGTCGCCCCAACCGAAGGTAAAACACCATATTCTATTAGGTTTGCGCTTGTTTAATAAGCTGTTTAACGTAGGTGGGTTTGTACCTTAAGCTCCAAAGGGTCTTCTCGTCTTGTATGTTAATACCCGCTTCTGCACGGATAGATCAATTTCACTGACTTGATGGGGGAGACAGTTAAGCCCTCGTTTGGCCATTCATACAGGTCTTCATTTAAAAGACAAGTGATTGCGCTACCTTTGCACGGTCAAAATACCGCGGCCGTTGAACTTGTAGTCACCGGGCAGGCTGGACCTCCTATACGTAGAAGTTTGCAGGAGGCGATGTTTTTGGTAAACAGGCGAGGCTTGTGTTTGCCGAGTTCCTTCCCTCTCTTTTAGTCTTTCCTTGGTGGCATTCTAGTGTGAGGTTAACGATTTTGCGTTGTGAGATTTTCTTGGCTTCTTTGTGTTTCACATTACACTCCTTTTTTGGGTTCGTTAATTTCCAGTGGTTTATCCGATCTGGCTTACACTTATGCTTGGAGAGAGTTTAGTCTCTTGTTACTCATTTTAGCATGGTCTCTTCCATGTTGGCATGGAATGGCCTAGTAGTGCTAGGGGAGTTGGATTATTTATCAGAATAATAAATTTTGTGTCGTTTGAGCTTTAACGCTTTCTGATCAGATGGCTGCTTTTAGGCCCACTGAAACGACTGGTTTTGAAAAGTATGATCCTTATCCTCCTGTTAAGGTTGTGTCCTTGGTTAAAGGGGCTGTACCCCCTTTAACTAACTCTCGTGTTTTTCTCATGTGCTTGGTTAGATATTTCTTAATTGGGTTAAGGAGTACGAGGCTGAACTTCTATTCATTTCTTAGGCAACCAGCTATCACCAAGTTCGGTAGGTCTGTCACCTCTACCCGGGGCTCTTCCCACTCTTTTGCCACAGAGACGGGTTGGCCCTATTTAGGCTGTCCCGGGGTAGCTCACTTGGTTTCGGGGTTTCAAACTAAAGATCTCTTTGCTTGTGTGTACTGGCTAAATCATGATGCAAAAGGTACAAGGCTTAGGCTTTGCTTTTTTGCGCTTATATGGGTTGTTTCACTGCTCTTTCAGCTTTCCCTTGCGGTACTTTTTCTATTGCTTGTGGTGGCCTTTTCCGTCTCCCGTACTAAGGTGGAAGAATGGTTTAGTTTATTGGTTTAAGTTGGTTTTTCATTATTTATGTTGTTTGGTTGGTTTTGGTAATTAAGCTAGCTATTTGGCTCAGGGTGATCCAACTTGCATGGATGTCTTCTCGGTGTAAGGGAGATGCTTAACTATCTCAGCCACACCCTGGGTTTGATCCAAGTGCACCTTCCGGTACACTTACCATGTTACGACTTGCCTCCCCTTGTCAGTGCTTAGGTGTTATATACATTTATTGCTGTGTGACAGGGGAGAGTGACGGGCGGTGTGTACGCGCCTCAGAGCCGGGTTCAAAAGGACACTCTATTTCCTTTTTACTACTAAATCCTCCTTCGAGTAATTTTTTCAGGGTACTGTTCGTAAGTATTCTGTGATAGAAAATGTAGCCCATTTCTTCCCATTTCGTGCGCTACACCTCGACCTGACGTTTTGAATTATATTCATTTAGCTTACTGTTAGTCCTTCACAGGGTAAGCTGACGACGGCGGTATATAGGCGGGGATGACTAGAAGTGGTGAGGTTTAACGGGGGTTATCGGTTCTAGAACAGGCTCCTCTAGGGGGGTCTAAGGCACCGCCAAGTCCTTTGGGTTTTAAGCTAACGCTTGTAGTACCCTGGCGAACGTTTGTTGTGGGGTAACGTCTAGGTTTACGGCTGAGCATAGTGGGGTATCTAATCCCAGTTTGTTTCTCAGCTCTCGTGGGGTCAGGCGGGCTATGTTAAAGCTACTTTCGTTTTCGGACTTCGGACGCTCAGGAGCGTATGACGGCCAAGAGGCCCTTTGGCTTTATTTTTTCTCTCCTTAACCACCCTTTACGCCGTGCCTGTCAACTAGGGCCTCTCGTATAACCGCGGTGGCTGGCACGAGTTTTACCGGCCCTCTTAACATTAACTAAGTCAAGTTTACACTTATGGCTTAATGTCTATCACTGCTGAATTCCCTTGGGGGTGTGGCATGGCAAGGCGTCTTGGGCTAAAAAATGTTGTGCCTGATGCCTGCTCCTCGTCCCCGGGCGGGGGATTAAGGGCATCCTCACAGGGCTGCGGATACTTGCATGTGTAAGTTATGTTAAAGCTGATAGTAAAGTCAGGACCAAGCCTTTGTGCATGCGGAGCTTTTTAGGGCTCATCTTAGCATCTTCAGTGCTATGCTTTATTTTAAGCTACGCTAGC